CACTAATTTGTTTTTTTCTATTCCTAACTACGTTCTTTTTCTCGTAAAACTGAGGGGTAAAAAAAAACAATAAAAAATAAAATCGCACCATCTCTGTAATAGGTAAATGCCTTTTTTTCTCCTGAAGTTGTCGGAATTATTCGTAATAAAATATTGGCTACAATTGAAGAGGTCTTATCAATAAAATTTCCATTTATTCGAGATCTAGGCATAATTAGCAATTCATTCTATAATTCTTCTCATCCCCTTTCGGGGAAAACGATCCCACAAAAAAAGGAATTGTACAGTACAAAATAACATAAAAACAGACTTATTGGAAAAAATGTGGTGTCTCCCTTTTGGACAAAGATGAAATTAAATAGTTGAATCAGATTAGATTTCATTCCAATTTCGTAGTATACCAGTATACCGATGACTATTACTATTTCATCTAAGTTGAATAACCAAGTTTTCTATGGATTTTTATAACTCGAGAATTTTTGATTTGGTTATGATCCAAAAAGGAAAAGAATAGAATAATCATTCAATCAAATTCAAATAAAGTAACCATCCTTTTTGTTTGCATAACGTGTATGTGCCACACCATAAAATTGAAATAGTTGAAATAAAAAGATTCATCGGACGATTCATGAATTCCATGGGTTAGCTGATGAAAGAAGTTGTTGTTGATAAATATGAAATTGAAAAAGAAATTTCTTCTTATGGAACCATCGCATCGGGCGGTCATACATGTACTACAATTAAGATAATTAAGATGAAGGACTCGCTATTCATTCGGGTTTTGGTCAAGAATAACATTCTGTAGGAGAGATGGCCGAGTGGTTCAAGGCGTAGCATTGGAACTGCTATGTAGACTTTTGTTTACCGAGGGTTCGAATCCCTCTCTCTCCGTTTCTTTTCATTCATCAACGTTACCTACTACAATGTATCAAAGAAAATAAGAATTGATATCATTATTCTAACGCCTTATTTAATAGACATTATCTATCCCTAATTAATACCTGCGAAAATACAAATAGAAATATCGTCTTGATATTGAAAAGAAGAAAAAAATCAAAAGAATCCTATTGCCGATCCTTTTTTGATACGTGAATGAGACAGGGCACGAGGTACTCTATTTACTTCAGCGAAAGGAGTCAAAATTGGTATGAACCTTGCTTTTTTATTTTCGTTAGAATCAAGTCTGACGGGAATAATATTCTACGACCAACAACTCATTTATTTTAAGACCGATCCATTTACTATCTATTATTTGATTTACAAATCCTTTATATTGTAAGGAGTCAATAGTCAAATGGTTTGGCAATTCCCCGCGGGGGGATGAAACAAGATAATTTTGAATCAGAGCTTTCGATCTTTCTTTATCCTTCGTAGTAATAATATCTCGGGGTTTGCAACGATAACTTGGTATATCCACTATACGACCATTAACTAAAATGTGTCTATGGTTAACTAATTGTCTGGCTCCTGGAATGGTCGAAGCCATACCTAATCGAAAAAGGATGTTATCCAAACGCATCTCGAGTAGTTGTAGTAAAACCTGGCCTGTTGACCCTTTGGCTTTTCCAGCAATATGCACATATTTAAGTAATTGTCGTTCTGTCAGACCATAATGAAAACGCAATTTCTGTTTCTCTTCTAAACGAATACGATATTGTGATCTTTTTCCAGAGCGCAATTGGGTTTGAAGATCACTTCTGGATCTGGGTCTTTTACTAGTTAGTCCTGGTAAAACCCCCAGCCGGCGTATTTTTTTGAAACGAGGTCCTCGGTAACGAGACATAGAAAGGCTCCTTTTTGATTCACTTTTATTTGACAAAAAAATATAAAATCAGACTGAACTAAAAGATCAGCAAAGCAAAACTCAATTTACTAAAGTCCTACAAAACAGAATAAAATAAAATTGATCAATTAAATTTTATTAATATTCGGATTTTTTGTATATATAGGAAATTCAAGCGAAGGTTACGTTTTACAATTTCTTCTGTAGAGATCTAATTGTTCTAGTAAACTTTTTTCTTTATAGCTATAGCTGTAAGTTATCATGACATAATAGATCGGTGATCCGACATTTAGAGAAAGCGAGAGTAGAGATTTTAAATCATGTAAATAAATAAATCATGTAAATAAAAAAATAGAGAAAAAAAAGAGCCGGCTATCGGAATTGAACCGATGACCATCGCATTACAAATGCGATGCTCTAACCTCTGAGCTAAGCGGGCAGCAATAGTGTATAGGAATACAGGAAACTATCGGATCTTAGCTATTTCCTAGTGATTCTTATTCTTTTTTTCTTTTATTTATTGATTCTTTCAATTTCTTCTATTTATTAAATATTAGTTATATATTTTATATTCTATTTAGAAAATAGAAAAGAAAACTATTTAGATATAGATAAATTAGATATCTAAATAGAAATCTAAATTCAATTCCATATTCATATAATATTCATTAATATTCATATATATGAAATATGAAAAGAAAAGATCAATGAAATTAGAATTCGAAATGAAAAAAAAAAAGAAGAATGAATATCGACCGTTCCACTATTCAAAACTACACTGTAAAAATGAAGGAGGAGGAAAGGCATATATATATATGTGGTATATATCTATCCATATTGAATTGCGGATAGATCAATGATAAAATCATTTTAGATTGAAAAAATAGGGTTTATAGATGAAATGATATAATATAGAATAGAGGAAAAAAGAAAATAACAGCATACACTTTTTCAATATAGGAATCATTACCTAATGGATTCAATAGTGCCAAGATAAATGAAAGAGGTGGATGGAATTACAACTGGATCCTTGTCTCAAAGGCTCAAAGGAAAGGGGGATATGGCGAAATTGGTAGACGCTACGGACTTGATTGGATTGAGCCTTGGTATGGAAACCTGCTAAGTGGTAACTTCCAAATTCAGAGAAACCCTGGAACTAAAAAAGGGCAATCCTGAGCCAAATCTTTGTTTCGAGAGAAAAAACGATGGAAAATGAGAATAAAAAGGGGATAGGTGCAGAGACTCAATGGAAGCTGTTCTAACGAATGAAATTGATTATGTTACGTTAGTAGCTAAAAGACTTCTATCGAAATGACAGAAAGGATACGTCTTATATACCTAAAACGTACGTATACATACTGACATAGCAAATGATTAATCACAACCCAAATCTCCAAATCTTATATCGAATTCTATTCTGTATCTCTATATCTCTATATATTTAGATATGAAAATAGAAATCTTCTCTTTCTTTCTATTATCTATTAATATTATATTATTATTAATATTATATTAATATAGTCTTAATATGAGTAATATAATAGTATGAGATAAGAATCTATAAGAAACCCTATATTTCTATTCTTTTTTAATTAGAATGATAGAGATCAAAAAGGTATATGAAAAATTGAAGAGTTATTGTGAATCAATTCCAATTGAAGTTGAAAAAAGAATAGAATTCAAAGATTCAATGATCAAATTATTCATTCCATAATTTTTGATAGATCTTTTGAAATTTAATCGGACGAGAATAAAGAGAGAGTCCCATTTTACATGTCAATACCGACAACAATGAAATTTATAGTAAGAGGAAAATCCGTCGAATTTTTAAATCGTGAGGGTTCAAGTCCCTCTATCCCCAATAAAAAGCCCATTTTACTTCCTCGCTCTTTATTTATCCTCATCCTCTTTATTCATTTTTTTTTCATCAGTAACTCAGTTTAAACAAAATGAAATATCTTTTTCATTTTATTCACTCTGTTCTTTCACAAATGGATCCGAATATAAATCCTCGTATCTTTTTCCAATCCAATCTCATTTGTTTTGTATAATACGATATGAAGATATATGTTCAAGGAATCTCCGTTATTGAATCATTCATAGTCTATATCTTTTTCCTTACATTTACAAAAAAAGTCTTCTTTTTGAAGATCCAAGAATTTCAGGGGCTAGAGCCAATTTGTTAAGATTTTCTTTTTTAGTTCTTTTCATTGACATAGATAGAAGTACTCTGCTAGGATGATGCACGGGAAATGGTCGGGATAGCTCAGTTGGTAGAGCAGAGGACTGAAAATCCTCGTGTCACCAGTTCAAATCTGGTTCCTGACACGTGAATAATGTATCGGATAGATCTTTCTTAATACCTCATACAAATGAAATTAATTCATTAAGACGGATCGGGATAGATATTCTTTACTTTCTTTTTCATTTTTTCTCTCTTTTTTTTTTTTATTTTAGTCCCTCCGCAATACGAATGAAAGTCCAGTTACTTTTTTTGTTTTTCCTCTAGAAGAGGAATACCAAGATGCTCATTGAATGATAAAAACCCCTTTTTTACTTATTTTACTTATATGACACGACTCCAGATTTCGTTTCAATTTCAATCAATGAGCATCTTGAATTTCATAGAAATTGGACGTAATATAGTCTTTACTTAAAGGCCAGCCTATCCAACTTTCAGGCATGAAGATACGTTTAAGGCGAGGATGATTCTTATAAGAAATTACCAATATATCATAAGATTTCCGTTCCTGAAAATAAGCACTTCTTCAAATCCATAAAACTGACGGGGTTTGAGGATTACTCCTGAGAGCAAATACTTTTATGCATACCTCTTCTGGTTTATCTATACCATAACGTATTTTCGTAAGGTGATACACACTAGCTAAAAATACGCCTGGTATCATAGGCACACTGGGAGCGTAAATAATTGTAACCATATACATATGAAATGACAGCAATGGAATTCCAATCCTCGGGAATTAAAGATCTATGAATTAACTAATGCTTGACTAGCCAATCAGATAAATGAACCTGCATCTTCTTCATCTCTCCCACATTTATCTTTGTATGAATATTTAACATTGACCAATAAAATTTTTAATGATTGACCGCTGTTTCTTATTTTGTACAAAAGAACCCTGCCTGATTTACAAATTCGTCGGAAGATTGGATTTGAAAAAGATTTCAAATCCAAAAGGTATCTCTGAAGTAGATGGTGATTTATAGAGTAATCCTTGATCGTAATTTCCAGTATGAGTACTGTATCGAAGGTAAAACTTGTGATTAGTAGTAAAACATCGATTTTCCTGTTGATATACAGTTCTATATCTTGGCACCAACCCATAATGATCAAAGTCGAATCGCGAGCCTATTAATGAAGAAAATTCAATGAAAAAACAACTGGTACCATAGATAAGCGGCCATAAACTGTAAAATATTGACCAATTCGATAGATCATTCGATGTAGTTGAAATAATTAATATTTGATTAAGTAATGAAAACTCAACCAAATTAAGAAATGTTTCAATGTCATCCTTTCAATTATCTTTCTATATGTGATGTGTAATATAGAATGCTCTTATACTTAGTTCTTTTTCTTTTTAAATTGAATTTCTTCTTTACTATATTACTATTACTATATTAATAGACTATTCTTTACTATATTACTATTACTATATTAATAGACTATTACTATAATTAGTATCTATAATTATTTTAAGTTAATAGAAAAGTTAATATAAGATAGGGAATTCTTTACTTTCACTTTATATTTATAAGATATAAGATCAATATGAAATAGAAAATATATATATAAGATTCTATAAGATAATAAGTATAAACTAAGTATAAGAGTATAAGAATAAGTAGAATAGAAAAGAAAAAGAAGAAAAAGATGAGAAAGAACATATGTAATTTCTTCATGAAAGTGGATGAAGAGAGATGGGTATTTGATCCGAGATTTGACAAATACCAATTAGGTCCGTTGGAATGAATTATTGTGTTTATTTTATTGTTTCTACTACTACTCAAAATTATATACAAAACAAAAATGGAATGTATTAGGGCTATACGGACTCGAACCGTAGACCTTCTCGGTAAAACAGAGAAAACTTATTATTATCGAAATGATTCGAACTGTTTCAAAGACCCAACATGCATTTTGTTGCATTGGGCTCTTTCATCAACTGATGTAAAGATCAGTTAGTCCACCATAGTTTTCTTTAGAGGAAGATAAGAAGATATTGAGATGGCTCCATGTGCTCTGATTCATTATTTGTATCCTGATCTAGGAGCAATACCAAAGTGTTTCAAAGAAGGGTGACCTTTATTTAGGTCTGCCTTCGGCCTAGATCAACCTAAATTAAATGCAGTCTCTATCGCTCCGCTGCAAGAGTAAAATATGAGACTTCATACACCTCAAAGCTCATAGGACGAAAAGAGGTTCTTTTGAGATCCTTATACTCATTATGCCTGGCATTGAATGGGCTAAGCATTTACCTTATAATGGCAGGTTATATTTGATTTAGCACCGGAATTCGCACTTGAACCGGATCAAACCAAATTTGTCAGGCTATTTTTCTCTTGTTCTCTCGAATCTACGGAGTAAGACATCGACTTCTCAAAAAGATCAATTATGGTCATTGCATAATGAGCTCCTTTGAAAAACATTGGCGCACGTGTAAACGAGGTGCTCTACCTAACTGAGCTATAGCCCTTGTCATAACCATTTTAATATAGAGACAATTTCTTGTCAAGAAGGGTATCCCATAATCTCACATGATAATTCTCTGATCTGTTTATGTTTACTGGTAAAAGATTCATATTGCTTAGAAAACATATTTTACCTATAATCCATCGAAGTGATGGAGACCCTTTTTGTGGTGATAAATGACCTACTTAACCCAGTGGTTAGAGTATTGCTTTCATACGGCAGGAGTCATTGGTTCAAATCCAATAGTAGGTAGAACTTATTAGATACCGGATTCCATGGTATCTAATAAGTTTTTCTACTCATCCTATTTTTTTCGTTCTGTTCTATCATCAGATTAATCAAATTAGACTTCATTGTGGTCAATTTGTGGAATCAAGATGTAGTGTGTAGTATATAATAAATAAATCTTTTTATTTTGATTGAATGTATTGACTACTAAGAGGAAATTACTTTGACAGCTTCTACTCGTGTCCTAGCTCGTCTGAGAGCTAGATTTGCCTCAATTGCTTGTCTCTTACCCTCAGCTTTACTCAAGTTAGCTTCAGCTATTTCAAGAGTTTGTTGAGCTTCTTGTGGATCAATGTCAGTACTAATTTCCGCACCATTTCCTAAAATGGTGATCTCATTATTACTTATTCTAGCAAAACCGCCCATAAGAGCTACCGTTAACCATCGATCTTTTATCCGTATTCTCAAAAGACCTATATCTACAGCCGTGGCAATGGGGGCATGATTTGGTAATACCCCAATTTGTCCACTATTAGTAGATAAAATAATCTCTTTCACTTCAGAATCCCAAATCTTTCGATTTGGAGTCAGTACACAAAGATTTAAGGTCATTTCTTCAATTTGCTCTCCTCTTCTAAGTTCATAGCTTTCGCGGTAGCTTCATCGATGTTACCCACCAAATAAAAGGCCTGCTCGGGAAGACCATCTAATTCTCCGGAAAGGATGAATTGAAACCCCCGAATTGTTTCTGCTAGACCAACATATTTCCCTGGAG